AAAGCATAAGCCAGAAAACACAATATGTGCCCCAGCTACACCCTCGTAACTCCAAATCCCCGGATTCGTTGCAGTCCCTCCTGTGATACTCCAACCTCCCCATGAATTGGTTATTCCTAAACGAGTCATGAAGGGTATAACGAACATACCCTGTCTCCACATTGGATCAAGAACAGGGTCAGAAGGATCAAAAACTGCTAATTCATACAGAGCCATTGAGCCCGCCCAACCAGCAACCAGAGCTGTATGCATTATATGAACGGAAAGCAACCGGCCGGGATCATTCAATACAACCGTATGAACACGATACCAAGGCAAACCCATGGAAAATACCCCTTATATCAAAGAAAAATAAACACTACGTGACTTTATTGCATTGGAAATTGGAAAAGACTATAATACTAGGACTATCCTATGGACCCGCTTGTTCAGTGGATTATTTCCTAACAATAACAAGGGTTAAATATTTATTCTATTCTGTTCGTAGGAACAACGAGAAGCAATTTTATTCTATACTCGATTAGTACCAATATGCAACGGGGATTGATACAATTTTCCTTTATTGGTTTTGTGTTTCTTTCTTAATTTTTAGAATCTAGATAAAATAAATATGATAAAGCCTTCTAAAGACAATAAAACCATATTGTTACGTTTCCACATCAAAGTGAAATAAAGTATTTACTTCTTTTTTCTTTCAACTCATGCCTATTGGTGTTCCAAAAGTACCCTTCCGAGTTCCTGGAGATGAAGATGCATCTTGGATTGACGTATAGTGCGACTTGGCAGATATATTGGGTCATATGGGATTTCCCCGTTCTCTCCCCCAATCGAGATATCCTCTGTTTCGCCCAAGAAAGAAAAGCGGAATCATCCAAAAATTGGAGCGTGAAGTGCAATGCAGTGTTGGGGGAATTCATAGTAGTATTATTATTATCAATTTATCAATTAGAATTATTTATGGTTGGTTGGACTAAAAAAATGAAGTATCCAGGCTCCGTTTAGAAAAACCCAATTGGTAATATATTTACTACGTGTATCCTAAATTATTCCTGTTTGGTATTTCTAAAGTCATAACAAAAAGAAATGGTAATGAGAAGATTTGTCCTATATGTGCAAATCCAAATTGGGCGGATCTTTACCCGGAGTAGAGCAGAAACCTAAAAAGATGAAAGAGGCCCTTTCAGGAACAAGAAAACACCATCGTGATTTGGATTAAATCTCGATGAAACAATACATCAATGAGAAGTTAATTCGATAAGTTTCTTGACTTTTTTCTATTCTAAGTAAGAAAGAAAATAAGTCAAAATTCGTCGTTATTGAAAAATCTAAGAAAAAGTCCTTCCATTATTCCATTAGAAGTTAGAAAAAACCTACTATGAAAAAGAATAGGAAAAAGGAAAGAGGACTGGAATCTATACATTGATTTTTTTTCACAATCTTTTTTGAACCGTATGCATCAAAAAGTGCATGTACGGTTCCTAAGGGATGCAATTGTACCTTACTCAACCGACTTTATCAAGAAAGATTACTTTTTTTAGGCCAAGAAGTTGATAGCGAGATCGCGAATCAACTTGTTGGTCTTATGGTATATTTCAGTCTTGAGGATGCTACCAAAGATTTCTATTTGTTCATAAACTCTCCTGGTGGGGGGGTAATATCTGGATTAGCTATTTATGATACTATGCAGTTTGTGCGACCAGAGATCCATACAATATGCATGGGATTGGGTGCGTCAATGGGATCTTTTCTCCTGGCTGCAGGAGCAATTACCAAACGTCTAGCATTCCCTCACGCTTGGCGTCAATGGGGTTTTTTTATTTGAGAGAAAAAAGAAAACTATGTCTTCGCCATATGAATATTAAGTAATAATAGCATGGCACTTCGAATTCGATATGCAAAACTTTTGTATTGCTTTTTTTTTTCAAAAGATTCGATTATGTATCGAGAGAGTAGTATGAAATAAAAGGTATTTCCGATTTTCTCTTATCTATCGGGAAACCAATTCAGCGTTACAAACCTTTTTGTTTTCACACCGAGGGCCTCTTAACAATATAAATATATATGTTATAAAAAAGAAGAGTGCAAAAAAAAGACTTTTCCTTTTTTGATTGAATTAAAAAGAAACTTTGGGATTGCTGAATCAAAGACAAAAAAATCCATTTTGAAATATTAAATAGAAAGCAACGGAGCCACCATAGTATTTTTAACATCTCCGAAGAAGGGTGGCAATTTGATCATTTATCCTTCTGAGGCTGATAGATTCTATTTTTATCTTTCTTGAATGGAAAATAAGGGTCAATTTGATTGTGGAGCCGTATGCAATGCACAAAAGATGATGCCCGTACGGTTGTTCAATTCTATCTTTTTTCCTATTATTCTTTATCTTTCTTTTCTCTTTGTTTCACACAGCGGATGGAGAACCCTTCTATCATCAGGGTAATGATCCATCAACCTGCTAGTTCTTTTTATGAGGCGCAAACGGGAGAATTTATCCTGGAAGCGGAAGAACTGCTGAGACTACGCGAAATCCTCACAAGGGTTTATGCACAAAGAACGGGCAAACCATTATGGGTTGTATCTGAAGACATGGAAAGAGACGTTTTTATGTCAGCAACAGAAGCCCAGGCTTATGGAATTGTTGATCTTGTAGCAGTTCTCCATGAAAAAAATGTTTGTGCAAATCCGTGATGAGATTTTATCTCCGAGTTTACTATTCTAAAAAATTCAGAATCACCTGGTTAGGATCAATCTAAACCAGCCCATTATGTATATGATTCAACATGCCAACTATTAAACAACTTATTAGAAATACAAGACAGCCAATTCCAAATGTTACGAAATCCCCCGCTCTTCGGGGATGTCCTCAGCGCCGAGGAACATGTACTAGGGTGTATGTGCGACTCGTTTGGATCATGAGCTGACGCAAGAAAACCGCTTTCCAGTATGAATGATCAGTACCAGTAAATAGGATCGAACGGAAGAAGGAACTCCATCACTATCTAAAAATAAGCAAATTGATCTCTCTATTATGGCTAAAGTTTATGGTTTCCGTTGGTGCAAATCCAATCCCCTGAATTTCAAATGAGAACTCCTTTGGTAACAAATGATTATCTATTAAGCGGATCCAATCTTATTGAAATTCAAAAATGAAGTTTTCACTCGGTCAAGAACGGACTACGAGGGTCAGCTACCGCAGCTAACTTTCATAATTAAATACCGTTACTTATAGGCGGGTCTGATTGTGAAAGACCTGTTACTGGATGATTCATGGGTAGAGCCAACGAGTGTGGTGTGAACTATACAAGTTACCAATAACATTGATTAAATGATTAAATGAAGTAAAGGCTCCGGTGTATAGAGAAGACCTTGCCGTTTAAAAAGTAACCATAGAAACGATGGAACCCACTATTTCTTTATCCATTTTTGTATTTCTTTTTTTTATTGACTCCATTTTTGATACCTCGCAAAGGAAGGTTTCTTATTTCTTTCGTATTTCGCAGTAAAATACCTAAAAAATCGTGGTAAGGAAAGTTATAGTAGCTAAAGCCATTGGGATTTGTATTTTATACATTGGAAAAATCCGCTTGGTTATTAATAGACCAGGACGGGGAAAAGAATAACTGAAAGAAAAGAAATCAATTAGTTATTTATTTGTCAAAGTTTGATTTATTCAATGACCAGAATTAAACGCGGATATATAGCTCGGAGAAGTAGAACAAGAATTCGTTTATTTGCATCAAGCTTTCGAGGGTCTCATTCAAGACTGACTCGAGCTATTACTCAACAGAAAATAAGAGCTTTGGTTTCGGCTCATCGGGATAGGGATAAGCAAAAGAGAAACTTTCGTCGTTTGTGGATCACTCGAATAAACGCAGTAATCCGAGAAGGGGGAGTATCCTATAGTTATAATAAATTAATAAATGATCTATACAAGAGACAGTTGCTCCTTAATCGTAAAATACTGGCCCAAATAGCTATATCAAATAGAGATTGTCTTTATATGATTTCCAACGAAATCAGAAAGGAAGTCGATTGGAAAGAATACACCGGAATAATTTAAATGGAGTCCCCCGGAGAATGAACTCCGGGGAGGTCAAGTCGAAATTACTATGAGAAAATAGGCTAAAGTAATCAAAATGAATGAACACCTTCAATAAAAAATCTTTTTTTTTGATTCGTTTTTTTCTTATGACAGGCATGATAATGACCTCTGAGTTCTCGGATTTGTGTGGAACAAAAAGCCAATCGGCGTTTGGGTTCGGATTGGAATTCTGATTCAAGTGAACAAAGAATAAGCCTATTGATTTCTGGTTCTAAGACCAGTAGCTCTATCGGTCGACTCGGTTCTTTCGAATTGTTTCTCATTATTGAGAAAAGGTAACAAAGATAAAATACGAGCTTGTTTTATAGTAATAGTAATCAATCGTTGTTGTTTCAAGGTCAATCTATTCACTCGTCTAGATAATATTTTTCCTTGTTCACTAATAAATCGACTAATTAAATTCATGTTTCTATAATCAATTCGATCCCCCGATTCAATCGGGGGCAAACGCCTACGAAAAGATCGCTTGGATTTAAGAAAAGGTCGCTTGGATTTATCCATGGTTTTTGTTTAGTTTTTTTCTTATCCCAAAAATCTTTGTCATTTTAACGCCCAATAGGATTCTTTTTGATTAAAAAATATGTTCTATTTTGATTTCAGTTCTATTTCTATATATTCTATATTCTATTTCTATATATTCTATATATATATATATAATATAATATTATATATAATATATAATATATATATAATTATATAATATATAATATAAATATAATGTCATTTTTCCCCTGTCAAGACTAAGACATACTTGGTTCGATCTATTTCTTTATCTCCCCATGAATCGTATGTTTGTAACAATAGGGACAGAATTTTCTCAATTCTAATTGATTAGGCATATTGTGCCGGTTCTTTTGAGTAATATATCTGGAAATGCCCGTTGATACCTTCTTAACAC